ATGGGTGGAGTATCAGAAACTGTAGCTAGAGCAGCTATCTCAATAGCTGCGCGCAAAATGCCTATACGAACTCAATTTCTTATTTCAGGATAGAGACGTAGAACTAAACAAAAAGGGGTATTGGGGATGAAAAAACAACCGCAGGTTTATTTATTTCTGGACGGACAATATTTCTTTTTTTTTCTTTCATACTTTTGCATTGAAATAACAAATTGAAATAAAAATGATATGATTCAACCTCAGACCCTTTTGAATGTAGCGGATAACAGCGGAGCTCGAAAATTGATGTGTATTCGAATCATAGGAGCTGGTAATCACCGATATGCTCATATTGGTGATGTTATTGTTGCTGTAATCAAAGAAGCAGTTCCCAATATGCCTCTAGAAAGATCAGAAGTAATTAGAGCTGTAATTGTACGTACATGTAAAGAACTCAAACGTGAAAACGGTATGATAATACGATATGACGACAATGCTGCAGTTGTCATTGATCAAGAAGGAAATCCAAAAGGAACTCGAGTTTTTGGTGCGATCGCTCGAGAATTGAGACAGTTAAATTTTACTAAAATAGTTTCATTAGCTCCCGAAGTATTATAAATAGTAGTAGATGAGACTATGATATAGTAGGGTATCTGAAATAGATCAAATAGATCAAATTAGTAGATTGTGTCTCACGTATATACTTTATAATAAAAAAAAAAGAAAAAAAAAGGAAACATGTTGATTATATCAAAATTAGGAGGAACCTATAATTCTAGTTCGTCATGGGTAGGGACACTATTGCCGATCTAATAACTTCTATAAGAAATGCTGACACGGATAAAAAAGGAAGGGTTCGAATAGCATCTACAAATATCACCGAAAACATTGTTAAAATACTTCTACGAGAAGGTTTTATTGAAAACGTTCGGAAACATCAGGAGAGTAACAAATATTTCTTGGTTTCAACTCTGCGACATAGAAAAACCAGAAAAGGAATATATAAAACTAGAACCATTTTAAAGCGTATCAGCCGGCCCGGCTTACGAATTTATTCCAACTATCAACGAATTCCTAAGATTTTAGGTGGAATGGGAATTGTAATTCTTTCTACTTCTCGAGGTATAATAACAGATCGAGAAGCTCGACTAGAAAGAATTGGAGGAGAAATTTTGTGTTATATATGGTAATCTTTCACCTCTGGTATCCGAATTTGATCTCTAACTTCCTATTTGTAAAATAGAGAGGAAAAGTGAGTTATATAACTCTTCCTCCATTAGTTGATACTTCAAGGAGGTTACCTGGAATGAAAGAACAAAAATTGATTCATGAGGGTTTAATTACTGAATCACTTCCCAATGGTATGTTCCGGGTCCGTTTAGATAATGAAGATCTAATTCTAGGATATGTTTCAGGGAGGATCCGCCGCAGTTTTATACGGATACTACCGGGAGATAGAGTAAAAATTGAAGTAAGTCGTTATGATTCAACCAGGGGACGTATAATTTATCGACTTCGCAACAAAGATTCGAACGATTAGGTTATTTTTTTAACCATGGGTATACAATTCGAAGTTCAAAAAAAATTCAAGAGACTTATTCTCTTCCAAGAAGTGGATTCAGAATTAAGGTAAGGAATAAAAAATATGAAAATAAGGGCTTCCGTTCGTAAAATTTGTGAAAAATGTCGACTGATTCGCAGGCGTGGACGAATTATAGTGATTTGTTCCAATCCGAAACATAAACAGAGACAAGGGTAATTCTTCTAAAAAAGAACTTTACTTTCCAAAATTCAAAAATAAAATATGTAAAAATAAGGTAAAGGATCCGTTTTAACATGAAATGGATATCTCCGTATCTTTTCTTTTTGTATATTTCTGACTCATAAATATGAGATGATAAAATATGACAAAAGCTATACCAAGAATTGGTTCACGTAGGAATGGGCGTATTGGTTCACGTAAGAATGGACGTAGAATACCAAAAGGCGTTATTCATGTTCAAGCGAGTTTCAACAATACCATTATAACTGTTACAGATGTACGAGGTCGGGTAGTTTCTTGGGCCTCCGCCGGTACTTCTGGATTCAAAGGCACAAGAAGAGGAACACCTTATGCTGCTCAAGCCACAGCGGTAAATGCTATTCGTACAGTGGTTGATCAGGGTATGCAACGAGCAGAAGTTATGATAAAGGGTCCTGGTCTCGGAAGAGATGCAGCATTACGAGCCATTCGTAGAAGTGGTATATTATTAAGCTTCGTACGTGATGTAACACCTATGCCACATAATGGATGTCGACCTCCTAAAAAAAGACGTGTGTAGAAATAAGAATTAAACCGATTTCAAGAGAAATAAATGATCAAATAATAATACTAGTATAGTATGGTTCGAGAGGAAGTAGCAGGATCCACTCGAACACTACAGTGGAAGTGTGTTGAATCAAGAGTAGACAGTAAGCGTCTTTATTATGGTCGTTTCATTCTGTCACCACTTATGAAAGGTCAAGCTGATACCATCGGTAT